TTATTTAGTTCCATTTTTGTATTTGTAGCGAACAATTAGGTAGTTTATCGGAATCAAAGTCAAAATTCTAAGGAAGAATTTCTTTTTTCTTTGGTGACATAATCATCAATAATATTGAATTGTAAATTGTAGAAAGAATCGTGCGGATAATTCTTTTTTTTATACCGATATTCCTGATTATTAATTAGGAAACCTCTATCAACAAGATAAAAAAAAAATGGTTCCTTCTTCAAAATTCAAATTGGGCAAGGCAAATAAAATAAACCGAAGGTCATCTTTCCTTCTTGCTTTGTATGTATAGTATATATAATTCAAATATAGAAAATATAGATATAGAGTATCTTTTCTTTCTATCTTCCGAGAATCTCTATTTTTACTAAGAATCCTGTTGTTGGATTGAATTCGAATTGGAAGACAAGAATAGAATAGATTATCATACGTATATTTCTATATTTCATGTAGAAAGATAAAGAAAAAGAAGAATAAGTCTCATTTATTTAATTATCCATTCCTTGCACTTATTATTTAATATATATACTCACTTAGATATACTCAATATAATTCTATACGAATTATAATTATTCTAAGATATCTTTCTAACAATAACAGGTACAAATATTAAATCGAGGTACCCATTCTATGATAATTTTTAACAACTTACCCTCTTTCTTTGTGCCTTTAGTGGGCCTAGTATTTCCGGCAATTGCAATGGCTTCTTTATCTCTTCATGTTCAAAAAAACAAGATTTTTTAGATTCGATAGGTGCAAATCTTATCTATTTTTTTTCAAGACTTAGATATAGATAACACAGATATCTATTTAGTGGAATATGGCAGTTTCCTTCGAACATAGCTCTTATGTATGCGTAAATATATGGGTAAATAAATTATAGCAATTTTCAAATAGATCGGAATCGAGGTGGATGTATGAAATGTAAAGTCAATGTATCTATATGTGGATATCTATAGGAGATCATAGAAAAGGGATATTCTTATTTTAGACCTAACCAATTTTATCTAACCAATTAGATGAATTACTCCTAAAGGGTTACATTCGAATGACGCTAGTTGATGAGAGTTACTTCGGAAACAAAAAAAAACGAAAGTCAAATTCATTTGGACTATTTTCTCAATTCCAATAAAATGCAACTGGATCTAGTATGAGTTGTCGATCAGAACATATATGGATAGAACTTATAGTGGGGTCTCGAAAAATAAGTAATTTCTGCTGGGCCTTTATCCTTTTTTTAGGTTCACTAGGATTCGTATTAGTTGGATCTTCCAGTTATCTCGGTAAGAATTTGATATCTTTAGTTCCGTCTCAACAAATTCTTTTTTTTCCACAAGGGATCGTGATGTCTTTCTACGGTATCGCAGGTCTCTTTATTAGTTCCTATTTGTGGTGCACAATTTCGTGGAATGTAGGTAGTGGCTATGATCGATTCGATAGAAAAGAAGGAATAGTGTGTATTTTTCGTTGGGGATTTCCTGGAAAAAATCGTCGCATCTTTCTACGATTTCGTATGAAAGATATTCAGTCCATCCGAATCGAAGTTAAAGAGGGTATTTATGCTCGTCGTGTCCTTTATATGGAAATCAAAGGACAGGGGGCCGTTCCCTTGACGCGTACTGATGAGAATTTGACTCCGCGTGAAATTGAGCAAAAAGCCGCCGAATTGGCCTATTTCTTGCGTGTACCGATTGAAGTATTTTGAAATGAACTTGAACTGAAGAAGAAATTCTTTCCCGGCGGTAGGGAAAAAATTCAAGAATTCTCTGTTCTTTCTTCAGCATAGCATAGCTTAATAAAGTTTTTTCAGAACGTTCATTTGAGCCAAAGTATACGTATATGGAACATCCATAAAACGAAATTTTTTTTGTATGCATAAAAAAGAATTTATGCGTATGGAAATCCACTCAACTCAATTTAGTAAAAAACAAGTAAAAGTAACAAATCGAAATAAAATAATAATAATAGATTCATCTCGGATATCAAAACATTTCGGAATAAAGGATTTCTCTTTTTATTTTCAATATGAATTGATAGGTTCGATACAAATAGATCATATCTTGTAAATTCTCTCTCCTTTCTTTTGTCAATCGACCTTTCTTTTTTTTTTATCTTTTCTTTTGTTTTTCTTAATGATCAAAGGCAAAGGATTGCTTGGATTTCTTATAAGGATAACTTTTCTGTCTTGTTTTGCCACTCATTTTTGATCATTCCATTAGGTTTTGAATTTAGGATCGGTAGATCACAATATTCTTAATAAATCTCTCTCCATTTTTCCTGGACTATAACTGTGGGTAGCCGGCCATTTTTTTTTTCGAAAGATTTTCTTTTTTGATAGAAAGGACCAAGGGAGTTCTTTTGGCTTAAAATCCGAATAATATTCATTACTTGACTTGCTTGAATTACTTCTTTCAAGCATTCATCGAAAAGGGCTTCGAATTTGATCAATTCAATTGAGGTATCTGGAAACAAGATTTTTTCTTATTTCTTCATTTGAAACGGGCTCTTATTCTATTTCTGTATTCTTTCTAAATTCAAGGACTAACTACTGAATCACAAATAAAAAACAGGGAATCGATTCATAGATCCTATGCCTTGTAATAGAACTTAGGGTTAATAGAAATAGTAGATCACATAGATTCAACAAATGAGGTGGGTTCATTAACAATTCAAAGATGAAAAAATGGTAAAAAAGAAAGCATTTCTTCCTCGTCTATATCTTGCATCTATAGTATTTTTGCCCTGGTGGATCTCTCTCTCATTTAATAAAAGTCTTGAATTTTGGATTACTAATTGGTGGAATACTAGGCAATCCGAAACTTTTTTGACTGATATTCAAGAAAAGAGTATTCTAGAAAAATTCATAGAATTGGAAGAACTCTTACTCTTGGACGAAATGATAAAAGAATACCCGGAAACACATCTACAAACACTTCGTATAGGAATCCACAAAGAAACGATCCAATTGATCAAGATGCACAATGAGGATCATATCCATATGATTTTGCACTTATCGACAAATATAACCTCTTTCATTATTTTAAGTGGTTATTCTATTTTGGGTAATGAAGAACTTGCTATTCTTAACTCTTGGGTTCAAGAATTCCTATATAACTTAAGTGACACAATAAAAGCTTTTTCTATTCTTTTATTAACTGATTTATGTATCGGATTCCATTCGCCCCATGGTTGGGAACTAATGATTGGCTATGTCTACAAAGATTTTGGATTTGTTCACAACGATCAAATTATATCGGGTCTTGTTTCTACTTTTCCAGTCATTCTGGATACAATTTTTAAATATTGGATCTTCCGTTATTTAAATCGTATATCTCCATCACTTGTAGTGATTTATCATTCAATGAATGACTGATCCAACTATAATATTTGTTACTTTGTAACATAAGGTACATAAGCAAAGCATTTCCATTTTAAGACGTACTTACTCTTTCTACCCTACAGGGATTTCTACTACTCCTTCTATTCCAGTAAAATGATTTCAATAAAGTAAATAGCAGAATTGTGGATAGGGAACTATACAAGCGACCTACCTAATTTTATTGTAGAAATTTTCGGGATCAATGATTGGACCATGCAAACTAAAAACACCTTTTCTTGGATAAAGAAAGAGATTATTCGATGTATTTCCGTATCGCTGATGATATATATCATAGCTCGGACATCCATTTCAAATGCATATCCCATTTTTGCACAGCAGGGTTATGAAAATCCACGAGAAGCGACCGGGCGTATTGTATGTGCCAATTGCCATTTAGCTAATAAGCCCGTGGATATTGAGGTTCCGCAAGCGGTACTTCCTGATACTGTATTTGAAGCAGTTGTTCGAATTCCTTATGATATGCAAGTTAAACAAGTTCTTGCTAATGGTAAAAGGGGAGGTTTGAATGTGGGGGCTGTTCTTATTTTACCTGAGGGGTTTGAATTAGCGCCTCCCGATCGTATTTCGCCCGAGATGAAAGAAAAGATAGGCAATCTGTCTTTTCAGAGCTATCGCCCCAATAAAAAAAATATTCTTGTGATAGGTCCTGTTTCTGGTCAGAAATATAGTGAAGTCACCTTTCCTATTCTTTCCCCGGACCCCGCTACTAATAAAAATGTTCACTTCTTAAAATATCCCATATATGTAGGCGGGAACAGAGGAAGGGGTCAGATTTATCCCGATGGGAACAAGAGTAACAATACAGTTTATAATGCTACAGCGGCTGGTGTAGTAAGTAAAATCATACGAAAAGAAAAAGGGGGGTACGAAATAACCATATCGGATGCGTCAGATGAACGTCAAGTGGTTGATATTATTCCACCAGGGCCAGAACTTCTTGTTTCCGAAGGCGAATCTATCAAACTTGATCAGCCATTAACGAGTAATCCTAATGTGGGTGGATTTGGTCAAGGAGATGCGGAAATAGTACTTCAAGATCCATTCCGTGTCCAAGGCCTTTTGTTCTTCTTGGCATCTGTTATTTTGGCACAAATATTTTTGGTTCTTAAGAAGAAACAGTTTGAGAAGGTTCAATTGTCCGAAATGAATTTCTAGATTCGCGGATTTCCAATATCAAATTCGTAAAAAGAATCAAATTTTTGTTTTGACAATTATATATGATTCAAAATTATGAAAAGCTTTTTGCTTGTTTCGTTTCTATTCCAGATGTCGATATCGGGAATTATTTGTACCGCATTACTAGTCATAGTATGTATATTGTGAAGAAGATTATTTGACTTTATCCCTTCTTTTTTTTTAAGCCAAATTCGAGCGGTGTCACTAGGTTACTCTTGTGAGATTGAAATGTCATAGAATGGATCAATCGTTTTCTATTCTAATCGAATAAATCAAATCTAAAATTTCACTGGATACTAAACATAAGATAAGTAAGTGGAGAATAGAAAACAAAGGATTATTCGACTTCTTCTTCTTAGTCTTTTCTTTGACACAAGAAAGAAATGCAGAAAATTCCTTTCTTGTGTCAAAGAAA